GGGGTTTCTATGCAAGCATTCGCCTAACGAATTCGTCATTTATATGGATTGTACCTATGTGGGATAAATAAAAAGGAAAGATAAAGATAAGGGTTTACAAAAAAAGGAGATTTATAAAAAATGGGGGGTTAGTTAGGGACGAGGGGATCGAACTAGGTATATGTAATCTAATTGCTATAAGACAATCTTTGCGGATGTTTCTACGAATAGTTTAGTTGGTTTACGTTATGGAGGAAAGACATGTATATGTGATATTTAGATATTAACTAGGTATATATGAACTAAAGATATATCTAATTTGCCCTACTATTGTGAATTTAGATAGTGATTCCAAAGAAAGTCCTTCTATTTCGTTTGTAATTTTGAATTGAATATTGAATGAATTTAAATCATGAAAAAGAACAAAGAATTCAAAGTCGGAAGAAAATAAAAAAGAAATGGAAGAACAAAAGTGGTACGGATTCACAAAATTACGTGGATAGGAACTAAAAAAAAGATAGAGATATCGAAGTAGTTCTGATAATTGATGAATATTATTATTTCAATTATGGGTTCTTAGTTACTTTGACTGAATAAATTTTATCGATGGAATAAATAAGTCATAATTCATTGGGTGATTGTATCATTAACTATTTCTTTATTTTTTTTTTTTTTGGTGCGAGGAACTTATCATGAATCCACTGATTTCTGCCGCTTCCGTTATTGCTGCTGGATTGGCCGTAGGGCTTGCTTCTATTGGACCTGGAGTGGGTCAAGGTACTGCTGCGGGACAAGCTGTAGAAGGGATCGCGAGACAACCGGAGGCAGAGGGGAAAATACGAGGTACTTTATTGCTCAGCCTGGCTTTTATGGAAGCTTTAACAATTTATGGACTCGTTGTAGCATTAGCACTTTTATTTGCGAATCCCTTTGTTTAATCCTACAAATAACAATCCATATATATTTCTTTTTTTATTTCCTTGGATTTCTTGCTCTTGCTTTTTTCGAATTCTATTTAGATTTCAATTTCGTTCGGACAACAACCTATGTAAAGGACTTATTGGGGGAAAAGGAATTGGCACACCAATTCGCTTTCTTCCTTTACTCTCTTAGTTCAATGGAACTTTGTTTTTTTTTTTTAAGAAGTATTGCAACAAAGGAGATATTTCGAAACTCACCTAATATAAGATATAAGACCCGATACCTAATTATAACTAATTCTAATATTAGAATTAAGTATCATTCTTATTGGAAATTGACAATTGAAAAAAGAAATAAATAAAGAAATTTACATTTATAAATCAATATTAGTTTTTACTCTATTTAGTAGTATTTCGAAAAATAATAAGAAAAATACTAGAAATAATAAGAAAAATACTAGAATAAAAAAAAATATATATATATATAGATAATTAGTCTATCTATAAGAATAAGAAAGAGGAGATCATATGAAAAATGTAACCGATCCTTTCCTTTCCTTGGGTTATTGGCCATCCGCCGGAAGTTTCGGGTTTAATACCGATATTTTAGCAACAAATCCAATAAATCTAAGTGTAGTGCTTGGTGTATTGATTTTTTTTGGAAAGGGAGTGTGTGCGGGTTGTTTATTTCAAGAATAAGCTGGATCCAACCAACTGCACTTTATTTTTTGGTATAACTAGGAAAAAAAGGTGCACGATTCCGCGAATTACTTCTGAATAAATATAAATTAAGAAATCATATTAATTAAGAAATCATATTTAAGAACCATAGCAGTTCGCGAGTGATTGGTAAATCTACTTTGATTCTCTATCAACCAATAATGTGGGACCATTAACAGGGTTAAAGTTAAACCTTTTGAAGTCCGATACAAGCATGGTACTCTTTCTACTACTATGTTGATACAGAAATGTTTTCAAAACAAAGAGTTGGAATTTTTTTCGATATAAAACACTCATGTCGATAAAAAACTTATTTGAACCTTTATTTGATTGGAAAAAATTAGAAAAAAAAAAAAAATAGGTATTTCAACCCCCCCTTTTTTTTTCTTTTATCCAATGCTAAATCGATGACCTATGTTATGTATTAAAGTAAGAGGGATTTTTTGGATTTGAAGAAAAAAAGAAACAACCTTGCTGACAATTATTTGTTTGGTCAGAAGAGTCCTTGGGATATTATTTTCTTGGATTAGTGATCAGTTTCGATATTTTTCTATTTGAATATGAATAGAGGATAGGCTCATTACATAAACAAAAAAAGATATGGGAATGCTCCTAAGTATCATAAGTAATTGAGCGTGAGAGCCAAATGAATTGAAAGATTCATGTTTGGTTCGGGAAGGGATCGTGGAAGTTTTGAAATGAATGGAAAGATAATCTACTTTCATTAAGTGATTTATTAGATAATCGAAAAAACAGGATCTTGAATACTATTCGAAATTCAGAAGAACTACGCGGGGGGGCCCTAGAACAGCTGGAAAACGCCCGGGCCCGCTTACGAAAAGTAGAAAAGGAAGCGGATCAGTTTCGAATGAATGGATATT